CCAAACGTGTAGTAATTTTTACTGATAATCAAGAAAATCCGGATTCTAATACTTATAATAATTCCAAAACTAAAGATACAACTAATTTTGATCAAACGGGCGAAGTGGCTTTGATACGTTATTCACAACAATCGGACTTTCGTCGAGATATAATAAAGGGCTCCATGCGAACACAAAGGCGAAAAATAGCTATTTTGAAACTGTTTCAAGCAAATTTGCATTCTCCCCTTTTTTTGGACAGAATAGAGAAATTTCTTTTTTTTGCTTTTGATACTTCTGAGCTAATGAAAATAATGTTTATAAATTGGATGCGTAAAAAATCAGAATTTACAATTTCAGATTCTACTTATACAGAAGAAAAAACAAAGGAAAGTGACAAAAAAGAAAAAGCAGAGAGCAAAAACAGACGAGAAGAAGACAAACGAGAAGAAAAAGTTCGTATAGAAATAGCTGAAACCTGGGATAGCATTATTTTTGCTCAAGCAATAAGAGGTTGTGTTTTAGTAATTCAATCGATTCTTCGAAAATATATTATATTGCCTTCATTAATAATAGCTAAAAATATCATTCGTATGTTATTATTTCAAATTCCCGAATGGTCCGAGGATTTAAAGGATTGGAATAGAGAAATGCATGTTAAATGCACTTATAATGGAGTTCAATTATCAGAAACAGAATTTCCTAAAAACTGGTTAACAGACGGTATTCAAATAAAGATCCTATTTCCTTTTCGACTACAACCTTGGCACAGATCTAAGTTAAAATTCTTTTCTAAAGATCCAATAAAAAAGAAAAGACAAAAACATGATTTTTGTTTTTTAACAGTTTGGGGAATGGAAACTGAACTTCCTTTTGGTTCTCCCCGAAAAGAACTTTCACTTTTTGAACCCATTTTTAAAAAATTAAAAAAAAAAATTAGAAAGTTGAAAAAAAATGGTTTTCTAACTCTAACAATTTTTAAAGAAAAAAGAAAAATATTTCTACATTTACCGAAAGAAACAAAAAACTGGTTTATCAAAAGTATTCTATTTGTAAAAGAAATAATATCAAAATCAAAAAGAAATCCGATTCTATTATTTGGATTTAGAGAAGTATCTGAATTAAATGAAACTAAAAACGAAAAAGATTCACCAATCACTAATGGGACTATTCATAAATTTTCCACTTCAATTCGATCTATGGATTGGATAAACTATTCACTGACAGAAAAAAAAATGAAAGATCTGAATGCCAGAACAAAGACAATAAGAAATCAAATAGAAAAAATTACAAAAGAAAAGAAAAAACGATTTCTAATCTCAGAAAGAAATATTAGTCCTAACAAACTAAGTTATAATGCTAAACGATTAAAATTAAAATCATCAAAAAATATTTTACAGATATTAAAAAGAAACAATGCTCAATTAGTCCGTAAATCATATTTTTTTATAAAAATTTTGATTGAAAAGATATATATAGATATCCTTCTAGCTATCATTAATATTCCGAGGATCAATGTACAGTTTTTTCGTGAATCACCAAGAAAAATGATTACTAAATACATTTCTATGTATAATAAAAACGAAAATCACCAAAGACTTGATAAAACAAATCAAAATACACTAATTCACTTTATCTCGAGTATAAAAAAGGTATTTAATTATAGTAATTTTAACAAGAACTCACAGATTTTGTATAACGTAACCTCTTTGTCACAAGCATATGTATTTTACAAATTATCACAAGTCCAAGTTATTAACCTATATAAGTTAAGATCTGTCCTTCAATATGATGGAGCATCTCGTTTTCTTAAGAATGAAATAAAAGATTATTTTGGAGTCCAAGGAGGATTTCAGTTCAAATTAAAAAATACAAATTTTAAAAATTCTGTAATGAATGAATGGAAAAACTGGGTAAGAAGTAATTATCAATATAAATACGATTTATCTCAGATCAGATGGTCTAGCTTAATATCGCAAAAATGGCGAAATAAAATGAATCAACAGCATATGATTCAAAATAAGGATTTAAATAAATGGAATTTATATGAAAAAGACCAATTTATTCATTACGAAAAACAAAATAATTTGGAAGTCGATTCATTATCGAACCAAAAAGATAATTTTAAAAAATACTATAGATATAATATTTTATTATATAAATCCATTAATTATGAAGATAAGAAAGACTCATCTATTTATGAATTACCATTCAAATTAAATAATAAGCAAGAGATTTTTTATAATTACAAAATAGATAAAAGTAAATTATTTGATATGTCGGGAGGTATCCCTGTCAATAAGCATCTAAGAGAAGATGATATTATCGATACGGAAAAAAGCTCGCATAGAAAATATTTGGATTGGAGAATTCTCCCTTTTTGTCTTAGAAAGAAAGTCGATATTGAATCCTGGATCGATACCGGAACCAAACAAAAAAAAAACCTTTTTGATTGGATGGGAATGAATGAAGAAATACTAGATCGTCCTACATCAAATTTAGAATTTTGGTTCTTTCCAAAATTTGTGATACTTTGCAAGGCATATAAGATAAAATCATGGATGATACCAATCAAATTACTTTTTTTAAATTTTAATGGAACTAAAGATGTTAGTGAAAATAAAAAAATCAACAGAAAGCAAAATAACGATCCTTTATCATCGAATGAAACAAAATCCATTCAATTAAAAAATCAAAATCATGAAGAAAAAGAGTCTGAGGATCAAGTAGATCTTGAATCAGTTCTAGCAAACCAAGAAAAAGATGTTGAAGAAGATTATGCAAGATCAGACAGGAAAGAGCGTAGAAAGAAAAAGCAATACAAAAGTAATACGGAAGCAGAACTTGATTTTTTGCTAAAAAGGTATTTATGCTTTCAATTAAGATGGGATGATTCTTTAAATCAAAAAATAATCAATAATATCAAAATATATTGTCTCTTGCTTAGACTGACAAATCCACGAGAAATTATTATATCCTCTATTCAAAGGGGAGAACTGAGTCTAGATATTCTAATGATTCAGAAAGATTTAACTCTTACAGAATTGATGAAAAAGGGAATATTGATTATCGAATCAACCCGTCTGTCGGTAAAAAATGATGGAAAATTTATTATGTATCAAACCATAAATATTTTATTGGTTCATAAGAGAAAACAACAAATTAATCAAAGATACAGAAAAAAAAACTCTATTGTAATAAATCAAAGTTTAATTAGAAATAAAGACAAAAATAATTATGATTTACTTGTTCCCGAAAATCTTTTATCCTCTAAACATCGTAGAGAATTGAGAATTCTAATTTCTTTCAATTCAAAAAATGAAAATGATATCAATACAGAAATTATCAATAATAATAACATAAAAAACCACGCTCACATTATAGATAAAAGCAAACGTTTTGATAGAGATAAAAATAAACTAATTAAATTAAAACTTTTTCTTTGGCCCAATTATCGATTAGAAGATTTAGCTTGTATAAATCGCTATTGGTTTGATACCAATAATGCTAGTCGGTTTAGTATGGTAAGGATACATATATGTCCACGATTAAAAATTCGGTAAAGTTCCATTTGTCATATATATCCCATAGCATATCTAATCTAGTATATGAAATATATGAAAACAAAGAGAGACGTCCATATACATTGTTTTACATCCCATATTCCATTCTGATATATGGAATTCAATCATGTATCAATTCGATCTAGAAATGAATCAATCCAATTTTTCGTTTTAGATTTTTAGATATAGATATAATTTTTTTTCCTTTGTAAGGGAAGAAATATACCATCTTTTATGTATTTCTAGCCGAATCAAAAAAAAAATTGGATTGATTTTTGAATTCCTAACGAATTGAAGATTATTGTGTATACCAAATTCAAACCAACTGACATTCTTATTTAATATTACATTATTTATTATTACTGATCAATAAAACTATACTTAACAAAGGCGGGAGGAGGGGGATTTCATTTTATGGTAAAAAGTGCATTCATTTCAATTATTTCACAAGAAGACAACAAAGAAAACAAGGGATCCGTTGAATTTCAAATAGTAAGTTTTACTAATAAGATACGAAGACTTACTTCACATTTGGAATTGCATAGAAAAGACTATTTATCTCAAAGAGGTTTACGGAAAATTCTAGGAAAACGCCAACGACTACTATCTTATTTGGCAAAGAAAAATGGAGTACGTTATAAAGAATTAATTAGCCAGTTGAACATTCGGGAATCAAAAACTCGTTAATTTGAAGAGTCTTTTTTTTTTTTATTATTTGATTTATTAGATCTTAAACTTGAATTTTGATGAACTTATTTTCGTTTTCAGTAATTCATGGAAAAATCAATCGAGGAACCCCCTATGAATGTACCAGCTACAAGAAAGGACTTTATGATAGTCAATATGGGGCCCCACCACCCATCAATGCATGGCGTTCTTCGACTCATCCTTAGTCTAGACGGTGAAGATGTTATTGACTGCGAACCAATATTAGGTTATTTACACAGAGGGATGGAAAAAATTGCGGAAAACCGAACAATTATACAATATTTGCCTTATGTAACACGTTGGGATTATTTAGCTACTATGTTTACAGAAGCGATAACCATAAATGGACCGGAACAGTTGGGAAATATTCAAGTACCTAAAAGAGCTAGCTATATCAGAGTAATTATGTTGGAGTTGAGTCGTATAGCTTCTCATCTCTTATGGCTTGGCCCTTTTATGGCAGATATTGGGGGGCAGACCCCTTTCTTCTACATTTTTAGAGAAAGAGAGTTAATATATGATTTATTCGAAGCTGCGACTGGTATGAGAATGATGCATAATTATTTTCGTATCGGAGGAGTAGCAGCTGATCTACCTCATGGCTGGTTAGATAAATGTTTGGATTTCTGCGATTATTTTTTAACAGGAGTTGCTGAATATCAAAAACTTATTACGCGAAATCCTATTTTTTTACAACGAGTTGAAGGAATAGGTATTGTTAGTGCAGAAGAAGCAATAAATTGGGGTTTATCAGGACCAATGCTACGAGCTTCCGGAGTACGATGGGATCTTCGTAAAGTTGATCATTATGAGTGTTATGACGAATTTGATTGGGGAGTCCAGTGGCAAAAGGAAGGGGATTCGCTAGCTCGTTATTTAGTCCGAATTGGTGAAATGACGGAATCCGTAAAAATTATTCAACAGGCTTTGGAAGGGATTCCAGGGGGGCCTTATGAAAATTTAGAAACTCGAAGTTTTGCTAGAGAAAGGAATCGAGAATGGAATGATTTTGAATATCGATTTATTAGTAAAAAAACTTCTCCCGCCTTTGAATTGCCGAAACAAGAACTTTATGTTAGAGTTGAAGCACCAAAAGGAGAGTTGGGAATTTTTCTGATAGGGGATCAAAGTAGTTTTCCTTGGAGATGGAAAATTCGCCCGCCGGGTTTTATCAATTTGCAAATTCTTCCTCAATTAATTAAAAGAATGAAATTGGCTGATATTATGACAATATTAGGTAGCATAGATATTATTATGGGGGAAGTTGATCGTTGAAATGATAATTGATCCAACAACAGTACAAGCTATCAATTCTTTTTCCAGATTGAAATCCTTAAACGAGATCTATGGAATTATATGGATGCTTGTCCCTATTTTGACTCTTGTATTGGGAATCACGATAGGCATACTAGTAATTGTGTGGTTAGAAAGAGAAATTTCTGCAGGGATACAACAACGTATTGGACCTGAATATGCCGGTCCTTTTGGAGTTCTTCAAGCTCTAGCGGATGGAACAAAATTACTTTTCAAAGAAAATCTTTTTCCATCTAGAGGGGATACTCGTTTATTTAGTATCGGACCATCCATAGCAGCCATATCAACTCTATTAAGCTATTCAGTAATTCCTTTTGGCTATCACTTTGTTTTAGCGGATCTAAATATCGGCGTATTTTTATGGATTGCCATTTCAAGTATTGCTCCCATTGGACTTCTTATGTCAGGATATGGATCAAATAATAAATATTCCTTTTTAGGTGGTCTACGAGCTGCCGCTCAATCGATTAGTTATGAAATACCATTAACTCTCTGTGTATTATCCATATCTCTACGTGCGATTCGTTGAAACATAAATTTTTCCCTATCCCCCCCCCTTTTTTTTTTATTTTTTATTAGGAAAAAGGTAAAATTAATTGAATATATTGAATATATATCCTTATTTTTTTATTCATCATTTGGGTTGATGAACTAAATTAGATAGTTATATGAGTGAAAGAAAACAGCTTCTAAATTTGCAGTAAAAAAAATCGAGACTCATTTCTTATGTACAACAGGAAAGCACAAATAAACATAAGAAGATGAGATCATTTGTCCCAAAATTGGTTGATTAGTCATCCTGGCTTGAAAGCGGGCTCAAAGAATCAACCTTATTGAGTTTTTACTATCATTTATATATATATATATATATTATTGTAATGCTAGTAATGCTACCGAGCAGTTGAGTAAAAATAAAAATGAGTGGATGGTTAGGAACACCAAGATACATAAAAGATTAGTAATAGAATTATCAAAAATAAAAGAATATTAATTGGGGCTTTAAATTAGTAGAAATGATCAGGCAGTACTCCCCACGATTCCGATCCAGAGTATGCTCCTATCCACCAATTAAACAAATGACTATCAGGAACGAAGTAATCTTTTCCTTTTTTTTTTCAGAAGGAAGAATAGGAACAAAAAAAAGAATAGACTTACAATAGAAAAAGAAAAAAAAAGAATCCTTTATTCTTCTTTCTTTCCTATCTCGATATTCATATAAATATAAATTGAATTCGTGTCATAATTCATGAACTAATGGAATGTCTAATTCTTTTTCGTAATCGAAAATGATAGGTTGAAATATTTATTGGTATTTCTACAAGAAGTATTTTATTGAAAGATTTAAGTTATTGCTCAAGAAAGAAAAATTGAAATTCTTAAAAGATGAGATCAATTCAGAAGTACTTTACTTTAGTATTATAACAGACAGAATTACATTGGTCAAATTTTTGAATTGGGGGCATCCGATAGATTTTGATCCTATCTATCCTACAAATAGATCAAGATAAATAATATGATCTGGCCCTTAGATTTATTTATGGCCTTCGAGGAGCCATATGAGGTGAAAATCTCATGTATGGTTCTGTAATAGCGATGGGGACAGTGATGTCATCACCGACTATGATTATCTAACAGTTCGAGTACAGTTGATATAGTTGAGGCACAATCAAAATATGGTTTGGGGGGATGGAATTTGTGGCGTCAACCTATAGGATTTATCATTTTTTTCATTTCTTCCCTAGCAGAATGTGAGAGATTACCTTTTGATTTACCAGAAGCAGAAGAAGAATTAGTAGCAGGTTATCAAACTGAATATTCGGGTATCAAATTTGGTTTATTTTATGTTGCTTCCTATCTAAACTTATTAGTCTCTTCATTATTTGTAGCAGTTCTTTACTTGGGCGGTTGGAATATCTCTATTCCGTACATATCTGTCCCGGAGTTTTTTGATTTTGAAATAAATAAAGTAGGTAGAGTTTTTGGAACAACAATGGGTATTCTTATTACATTGGTTAAAACTTATTTGTTCTTGTTCATTCCTATCACAACAAGATGGACTTTACCTAGACTAAGAATGGACCAACTATTAAATCTTGGATGGAAATTTCTTTTACCTATTTCTCTTGGCAATTTATTATTAACAACCTCTTCCCAACTCTTTTCACTATAAAGTAATTCTTTTGTATATTTATAGTTTGTCTCAAACAAGATAAAGAAACAAATATAAAATTATTCATAGAGATTCACGATATGTTCCCTATGGTAACTGGGTTCATGAATTATGGTCAACAAACCATACGGGCTGCAAGGTACATTGGTCAAAGTTTCATGACTACCTTATCCCACGTAAATCGTTTACCGGTAACTATTCAATATCCTTATGAAAAATTAATCACATCGGAGCGTTTCCGCGGTCGAATCCATTTTGAATTTGATAAATGCATTGCTTGTGAAGTATGTGTTCGTGTATGTCCTATAGATTTACCTGTTGTTGATTGGGAATTGGAAACTAATATTCGAAAGAAACGATTGCTTAATTACAGTATTGATTTCGGAATCTGTATATTTTGTGGCAACTGCGTTGAGTATTGTCCAACTAATTGTTTATCAATGACTGAAGAATATGAACTTTCTACCTATAATCGTCACGAATTGAATTATAACCAAATTGCTTTAGGTCGTTTACCAATGTCAGTAATTGACGATTATACAATTCGAACAATTTTGAATTCACCTCAATCTTTAATCAAAATGGACAAACCCCCTTTGATTAAAGATTGATTGAAGAGTCATTTTTAATCATTAAACAAAGATCTAGGTTTGATCTAAAAGTCTGAAATCTTTTTTTTTTCATTTTGCATTTTGTTTGGTCAATAACTACAAAAGCTACAAATCCCAACTAGCGATTGGATTTGATTGATTGGTAAGAATTGCAGCGTAGCTTAATTTAGATTGAAAATCTATTAATATAGTCATAATTCTATCCATAATTATTTCTATTTCGAAATAGAAATTAAAGTATCCATTTTTATTTTTTCGAGAAAGAATGGGATTAGTCTGATATCAGTACTACAGTAATTTTAACCTTTTAGGATTAAATTAACCCATTCTAAATAAGTTTCTCCTGGTCGGGTCAATAAAGTCATGAAAAAAAAGAATTTGATTTTTTTATCTTTTATTTTACGTACAATGAATTTACCTGGACCAATACATGATTTTCTTTTAGTCTTTCTAGGATTAGGTCTTATATTAGGAGGTCTAGGAGTGGTATTACTTACCAATCCAATTTTTTCTGCCTTTTCATTGGGATTGGTTCTTGTTTGTATATCCTTATTCTATATTTTATCAAACTCTCATTTTGTAGCTGCGGCGCAGCTCCTTATTTATGTGGGAGCTATAAATGTTTTAATTTTATTTGCTGTGATGTTCATGAATGGTTCAGAAGATTACAAAGATTTCAATCTTTGGACTGTTGGGAATGGTCTTACTTCCCTAATTTGTACAAGTCTTTTTGTTTTACTAATTACTATTATTTCAGATACAACATGGTATGGGATTATTTGGACTACAAGAGCAAACCAGATTATAGAGCAAGATTTGGTAAGTAATGGTCAACAAATTGGAATTCATTTAGCAACAGATTTTTTTCTTCCATTTGAATTCATTTCAATAATTCTTTTAGTTGCTTTGATAGGTGCGATTGCCACGGCTCGTCAGTAATAAATCTTTTTAATTGGTAATCGCAATCCAAATCAGACTTTATTCTATGTTATCACATTTATTTGAGGATTATTCATATATAAATTCTTTTATTCGATCTATATTCCAATCTTTTTTTTTGTTTTGTACTTGTGATATTCTTATTCTAGTCAATCTAATCTGTTGATGTTAAATTGTTGTTCATTGTTCATATTGAAATAAATCGAAATCGCTAAGGAGTGGGGCCATGATGCTCGAACATGTGCTTGGTTTGAGTGCTTATTTATTTTCTATCGGTATCTATGGATTGATCACGAGTCGAAATATGGTTAGAGCCCTTATGTGTCTTGAACTTATACTGAATGCCGTCAATATAAATTTAGTAACATTTTCTGATTTTTTTGATAGTCGCCAATTAAAAGGAAATATTTTTTCAATTTTTATTATATCTATCGCAGCCGCTGAAGCAGCTATCGGGCTGGCTATAGTTTCGTCAATTTATCGTAACAGAAAATCAATCCGTATCAATCAATTGAATTTGTTGAATAAGTAGTATTAATCATATAAAATATTTAGATTCATTAATTTGAATTGATATTTATGATAGATAGCGTATCTGATAATGTTTACGAAAACGTAAGAAATTAAAGTATCTTGGTTCTATCTCATGAGTCGATCCGAAATTGAATAGACAAATTATGATAAATCATTGATTCATCTGGTGTCTAAATATATGATTCATTTCAAAATTTACTAGATCGAAAATTTATGACGTTTTTTTTTTTTAAAAAATTATAGCTCCAATGTCACATTCAGTAAAAATCTATGATACATGTATAGGGTGTACTCAATGTGTCCGGGCCTGCCCCACAGATGTATTAGAAATGATACCTTGGGACGGGTGTAAAGCTAAGCAAATTGCTTCTGCTCCAAGAACGGAAGACTGTGTTGGCTGTAAGAGATGCGAATCCGCCTGTCCAACTGATTTCTTGAGTGTTCGAGTTTATCTATGGCATGAAACAACTCGAAGCATGGGTCTAGCTTATTGATATTTTCCAGAAAAAACCACTTGAATACATTTGATTTTTTGTTTACCGACAAAAACCCGTACTAAAAAAATAATAATAAAAAAATAGATTAGGTTTTCGAGTACGGGTTTTTCTTGTCCAAGTGTATCTTGTCTTTACCACGAATTCTTTTCCTTGGTTAACAGTATTAGTAGTTTTACCAATATTCGCGGGTTCCTTGATTTTCGTTTTCCCTCATAGAGGAAATAAGGTAATTAGGTGGTATACTATACTTATATGTGTACTAGAACTCCTTTTAATGACCTATGCATTCTCTTATTATTTCCAATTGGACGATCCCTTAATCCAATTGACGGAGTCTTATCAATGGATTAATTTTTTTGATTTTTACTGGAGATTAGGAATAGATGGACTTTCTATAGGACCTATTTTACTGACCGGATTTATCACCACTTTAGCTACTTTAGCGGCTCGGCCAATTACTCGGGATTCTCGATTATTTCATTTTTTGATGTTAGCAATGTATAGTGGTCAAATAGGATTATTTTCTTCTCAAAATCTTTTACTTTTTTTCATTATGTGGGAGTTAGAATTAATTCCTGTTTATCTACTTCTAGCCATGTGGGGGGGAAAGCAACGTCTGTATTCAGCTACAAAATTTATTTTGTATACTGCAGGAAGTTCCGTTTTTTTATTAATGGGAGCTTTAGGTATCGCTTTCTATGCTTCCAATGAACCAACATTCAATTTTGAAACATCAGCTAATCAATCATATCCTGTGACCTTGGAAATACTATTCTATATTGGATTTCTTATTGCTTTTGCTGTCAAATCACCGATTATACCCTTACATACATGGTTACCAGACACCCATGGAGAAGCACATTACAGTACTTGTATGCTTTTAGCTGGAATCTTATTAAAAATGGGAGCATATGGATTGGTTCGAATAAATATGGAATTATTATCCCACGCCCATTCTATATTTTCTTCTTGGTTGATAATAGTAGGCGCAATACAAATAATCTATGCAGCTTCAACATCTTCTGGTCAAAAAAATTTAAAAAAAAGAATAGCCTATTCTTCTGTATCTCATATGGGTTTTACAATTATAGGAATTTGCTCTATAAGCGATATGGGACTCAACGGGGCCATTTTACAAATAATATCTCATGGATTTATTGGCGCTGGGCTTTTTTTCTTGTCAGGAACAAGTTATGATAGAATACGTCTTGTTTATCTTGACGAAATGGGCGGAATGGCTACCCTAATGCCAAAAATATTCATGATGTTCAGTATCTTATCATTAGCTTCTCTTGCATTACCGGGCATGAGCGGCTTTTTTGCAGAATTGGTAGTATTTTTTGGAATAATTACCGCCAAAAAATATTTTTTAATGCCAAAAATACTAATTACTTTTGGAGCGGCAGTTGGAACGATATTGACTCCTATTTATTTATTATCTATGTTACGCCAGATGTTCTATGGATACAAGCTGCTTAATGCCACAAATTCTTATTTTTTTGATTCTGGACCACGGGAATTATTTGTTTCGATTGCTATCCTTCTGCCTGTAATTAGTATTGGTATTTATCCGGATTTCGTTTTCTCATTATCAGTTGACAAGGTCGAAGCTATTCTATCGAATTTTTTTTATAGCTAATTTTTTTTTTATAGGTAGTTATTAAAAAATTAAAAAAAAAACGGAATTGTAATCAGATATGTTTAACATTTGCGAGAACCTTTTGAATCACTCAAGTAATGGAGTGATTCAAAAGGTTCTCAACGACTTACCTGAAGCTTCTTATATATATGTTAAACTGGCTTATGGTTATATTTGTTAAACTCGTTCTTGAATTCAATTAGGATATTAATGTAAATGAACCATAACTATGTAGTCCTATTCCTAATAAATTAACCCCAAAATAGCATATCCAAATTATAAGAAAACCGATCGAAGCAACAATTGCCGAATTTAAACCTTCCAAATTCTTATTTGTTCGAGTATGGAAATAAATCGCGAATATGGTCCAAGTAATAAATGCCCAAGTTTCTTTTGGGTCCCAATTCCAATATGATCCCCATGCTTCATTAGCCCAGACTGCTCCTGAAAGAATACCTATGGTTAAAAAAAGAAACCCTATACTAAGAATACGAAAACCCCAATGATCTAATTGTTGAATCAATTGAAACCTGTAATAATTCCTAGAAGAAGTAAAAAAAGTATTTTTTAAAATATTTCGTTTTTCCATCATGTATTGGATCTCATCAACGGGAAATGAATCATTTAATAAATTATTGTTTTTACCAACAATTCTTATGACTTTTCGAAATGTAATTACGAGAAGTGCTGCTGACAATAATGATCCGCATAAAAGAGCTGCATAGCCCGATACCATCATACTTACGTGCATTATTAACCACTGGGATTGGAGAGCAGGTACTAAAATTTTCGATTGATTCATATCGGTTAAAAGACCCCAAGTAGCAAAGCCCTGGGTAAAAAAAGTACTTGGTGCGGTTATTGTGCTTAAATAATTCTTATGTTTTTTAAAATATGGAACCATATGAATAATAGAGAAAATCCATGAAAGAAATATTAATGATTCGTATAAATCACTTATTGGTAAATGTCCCGAATAAATCCAACGAGTAATTAGTAATCCTGTTAGGCAGAAAAAAGTGGTTAACATGCCTTTTTCTGACGAATCATAGAGTCCCACAAATTCATTGACTAATAAGGTTAGAAAATGAATTATAATTACAATTGAAACGACCGAAAAAGATATATGAGTTAATATATGTTCTAAAGTCAAAAATATCATAAAAAAAAAGGGGGGAATACTTAAATTATCCATAATTTTACATATGGAATTGAATTCATTATAGGATTTATTCTATCCTTTTAATAATTAGATAATTTAATTATGTTATGCCGCCACTCGGACTCGAACCGAGATGCTCTAGCACTGCTTCCTAAGAGCAGCGTGTCTACCGATTTCACCATGGCGGCTTGCTCAAAATTATAATAACCCTTTTTTATTCAATTGGCGAGCTTGAAGGAGTTAATTCAATGGAATATTTTTTTGTTGAAACATTCAAATTAATGAAAATAAAAATTCATTTTTATTGTATTAATCCTTAGAGTTTCGTTAGGTATAAAATTTGTGTTAAGGTTTAGCAACCCCATTAGATATTGATTTATGGACATATAATATAACAAAAAAAGTTTCGAGTTCTGTCCCGGACTTTCAAATTGAAAACTGGAAAATCTTATCTAATTCAATATATATTCCTTGATAGATCATCCAGATCAAGCATATGATCTAAACCAGATCAGTCAAAATTTACACATTTTTATCTACCTAGTATTTCTTTAAATTGGATTGAAGGCATCAAAGGTTCTATTTTCTATAGTGATTAAAAATAATAATTGTCAAGACAGTTATAAAATAAGTTAAACTTAATTATAAAATAAGTTAAACTTAATTCATTTTTTTTTTTTTTAATTAAAAATAATAAGATTTTTTTATGGAACATACATATCAATATTTATGGATTCTATCTTTCGTTACACTTCCAGTCCCTATGTTAATAGGAATAGGGCTGCTACTTTTTCCGGTGTCAACAAAAAAACTTCACCGTATATGGGCTTTTCCGAGTGTTTTATTGTTAAGTATAGTTATGGTTTTTTCGACCGATCTGTTTATTCAGCAAATAAATAGCAGTTCCATTTATCAATATGTATGGTCTTGGACCATCAACAATGATTTTTCCTTAGAGTTCGGGTATTTGATTGACCCACTTACTTCTATTTTGTTAATATTAATTACTACGGTTGGAATTTTAGTTCTTGTTTATAGTGACAGTTATATGTCTCATGATCAAGGCTATTTGAGATTTTTTGTTTATATGAGTTTTTTCAATACTTCAATGCTGGGATTAGTTACCAGTTCCAATTTAATACAAATTTATATCTTTTGGGAATTGGTTGGAATGTGCTCTTACCTATTAATAGGCTTTTGGTTCACACGACCTAGTGTGTCCAATGCTTGTCAAAAAGCATTCGTAACTAATCGTGTAGGCGATTTTGGTTTATTATTAGGAATTTTAGGTCTTTATTGGCTAACAGGCAGTTTCGAATTTCAGGATTTGTTTGAAATATTCAATAACTTGATTTCTAATAATGATAATGAGGTTCATTTTTTATTTGTTACTTTGTGCGCTTTCCTATTATTTTCCGGTGCAATTGCTAAATCGGCACAATTCCCTCTTCATGTGTGGTTACCAGATGCCATGGAAGGACCTACCCCTATTTCGGCTCTAATACATGCTGCTACCATGGTAGCAGCGGGAATTTTTCTTGTAGCTCGACTTCTTCCTCTTTTCGTAGTTATACCTTACATAATGAAGCTAATAGCTTTGATAGGTATAATAACAGTACTCTTAGGAGCTACTTTAGCTTTTGCTCAAAAAGATATTAAGAGAGGTTTAGCCTATTCTACAATGTCTCAATTGGGTTATATGATGTTAGCTTTAGGTATGGGCTCCTATCGAGCTGCTTTATTTCATTTGATTACTCATGCTTATTCGAAAGCATTGTTGTTTTTAGGATCTGGATCCATTATTCATTCAATGGAAGGTATTGTCGGCTATTCTCCAGATAAGAGTCAAAATATGGTTCTTATGGGTGGTTTAACAAAACATGT